ATATCGTATTAATAAAGATCATATATCTATATTATATTAATTAATAAACAATATTTTATACAATTATATTAAACGTTTAACTTTAGCTATATTTGTTCATGTAACTATAGAGTTAAATAAAATATTAAATATTATTTTATTTAGTTTTATAAAATTTAATAGGAAAATTTATTGTTTATATTTAAATATTTATAAAATTTTAGGTGTATTAAATAAATTAATTATACTTATGTGTATACACGTAGGTAATTGATATAAAATTTATAAGTTTAGGTTAAATTTTTAAAATTCAAGGTCTAAATATAAATAAATATTAATTAATATAATTTATTTTTAAAAAAAAAAATTGTAAGTACAGGTTCTAATAAATTGTGACACAAGATTAGAAATCTCTGTATTTATATGGTTAATTTTTAAATAAATAGATAATTTATAATAAATTTATTTATACTATCTGCGTAAATGTTTAAATTAAAGATATTTATTTAAACTATAATAAATTTGATTATAAATAGTAAACTTTTATACTTGTTATTGAGACTTAATTTTCTTAAAATTTACAAACAGCCAGTAATTATTATTCTTATATTATGCAAGTAATTTCTATAAATATCTCAGATAAGAACTTATTACACAATAAAAAAGAATTATAACTTACTTAACAAATGAAATTATACGTGCGTGCTCAAAAAATTTTACTCTAAATTTAATTTGATTCTTATAAAGGTTTAATCTTTATAAATTACTCTAATTAAAACCTTGCTGGGAAAATGTTGCCATATAAATTACTCTAACTAAGACCTTGCTGGGAAAATGTTGCCATATAAATTACTCTAACTAAGACCTTGCTGGGAAAATGTTGCCATATAAATTACTCTATCTAAGACCTTGCTGGGAAAATGTTGCCATATAAATTACTCTAACTAAGACCTTGCTGGGAAAATGTTGCCATATAAATTACTCTAACTAAGACCTTGCTGGGAAAATGTTGCCATTTAATCTTTATAAATTACTCTAATTAAGACCTTGCTGGGAAAATGTTGCCATATAAATTACTCTAACTAAGACCTTGCTGGGAAAATGTTGCCATATAAATTACTCTAACTAAGACCTTGCTGGGAAAATATTGCCATATAAATTACCCTAATTAAGACCTTGCTGGGAAAATGTTGCCATAATTATCTATAAACACCTAAGTAAACTAAAATATTTATTGATAAGTCTAATTATCAATATTAATTTAAATTATATTAATTAATAATTAATATTTATCTATACGAAATAAATTGTGTTTATAGTTGCAATTCACAACTCATTGTATGAGTACAAATCACAAGTTTTAATAAACTATAAGTATAATCTTCTACAGCAGTTGGTTAAGAATTATATGTATACGCATTCATAGTTTTAACCTAACGCTGATTATTTTGGTTATTAAGAAGTTAATAAATTTAAATACACCTTATTATTTCTTGAATTATTTGTGCTGTAATATGAATATCTAATCTTTTTAAATTTAATTTACTTCTCAATAATTAGCCCAAAATTTTAATTTAAATACCTAGCATTCTTGTTCAAATAACTTTAAATTATTTTAAAATAATAACAATCTTGTAAATTATTCTTTTCTTGCTACTATACAATTTTATATAAATACAATAATATTTTAATAAACTAATCTTACATATTTCAAATTTCAATTACTACTATTTAAAATAGTATCAAAAAATTTTTAGAGTTATGGTAATTTAAATTATTTAAGAGCTAAAATTCTAATACCGGTTATTAAATTTCATTCTTAAAAAAAGATAAATAAAACTATTTTAATATAATTAAAATTAGTAAACAAATTTTATTTCTTCTGGATGGAAACCAAATATACTCTATGTACTATTTCTTTATCAAGATAAGTTATTATATTTTATTAGTAAAATTATAATATTAATATAGTGTATAGTAACTAATTGTTAGTATAATTTAAATAACAATTTAATATATACCCAATTTGTAATAGCAACTAACAAATATGTAAACTATATTTTAATTATTATTAGTTAAATTTTTATAAAATATTTAAGTAATTTATTTGCTTTAAAATTTAATTTAAACAAATTCCTACACCCAAAGTTTATTTTCTCTTAAAGATACTAAAATTTAAATTAAAATTAGTGTATTTCATTTGATTTAATAGCCAATATAGGAATTTTTATCTTTGAAGGATAAAAGTTTAATTAACTTAATCATTTAATTTAGGGTAGATTATTCTACTTTTTAAGAGCATCATTCTTAGTTCCAAAAAAAAAAGAAGCACTTTCCAGTACTTCTACTTTGTTACGACTTATCTCATTTCTGAGAGTGACGGGCGATATGTACATGCTTAAGGTTATAATCATTAAAGCTTGTTAAACTGTAATTACTTTCAAATCCATTTTGCATAGTAAGTTATATATTACTCCACTAAAGATTAATTGTAACCCACCACACCCCTTCCAAGCTGCACCTTGATCTGATTTTTTTATTGATTAATTTTAGTTCAATTCTTTTTAGATAAACTTAGACAACGGTATACAAACCTAAGAAGGGTAAGATTTATCGTGGATTATCGTTTATTGGGCAGGTTCCTCTGATTAGTTTAAACACCGTCATATTCTTTAGATTTCAAGATCTTAACAACTACTCTCTTAAGATACTTACTCCTAAGTATAGAAGGGTATCTAATCCTTGTTTATTTCTTAGGTTTCGAATTTAATAGTAATTTAAAGGTTCAAAAAATGAAGATTCCACCTCTCTTTAAGAAACCATTATTCCATCTTCTCTTTGAATTAAACTCATTCCTACTAGTCTAACCGCGACTGCTGGCACTAGTTTTATCAGAATTATGCTGGCCCCAGATAAACCTGCTACCAAATTTTACTATTGGAAGTATTAAATAAAAATTTCTTTATTAATTTACTCAAAAGAATCCATATAGTACATTTCCCGTGAGTTTGTAAAGCTAGAATAAAACTTTGAAAAGTAAAATATTGCTTAATTTGGTCTGTAACAGAAACCCGCCTCTATAGTTTGGCTTTACTTGTGATAGAATTTTTAAATTTATTAAAACTTTTTTTACTTATTATTTTTGTATTTTTAGCTGTGGCTTTTTTCACATTACTAGAACGAAAATTTTTAAGGTATATCCAAAAACGTAAAGGTCCTAATAAATTAGGATTCAAAGGATTATTACAACCTTTTAGTGACGCTATTAAACTTTTTACTAAAGAACCAATAGTTCTTAACATAGCTTACCAATTTGTATATTATTTAAGACCTGTAGCTATATTACTAATTTCTTTATTGATATGGTTTACATTTCCTTCAGTTTTAGGAAATTTTGAAATTAGACTTTCTATTATCTTTATTTTATGTTGTCTTTCTTTTAGAGTTTATCCTATTTTAGGAGCTAGTTGAGCCTCTAATTCTAAATATTCTATACTTGGAGGATTACGAGCTATTGCGCAGACTATCTCTTATGAAGTTAGATTTGCCATTATTATTTTAAGATTAGTAACTTTAAATTCATCCTTTAATTTAACTTCTTTTTTACATTTTTACAATCAGTCTCTTACAACTATCAGGCCTATTCTTGCTATAATATGGTTTGTTTCTGCTTTAGCAGAAACAAATCGCACTCCTTTTGACTTTTCAGAAAGAGAGTCTGAGTTAGTATCTGGGTTTAATACAGAATATAGGGCTAGCGGTTTTATTTTATTTTTTTTAGCTGAGTATAGAAGAATATTATTTATAAGTGTTTTGTTTAGAGTATTATTTATTGGTGCTCAGGACCTCTATTTAAAATTAATTTTTTGATCATTATGTTTGATTAATTTATTCATTTGAGTACGAGGAACTTTACCTCGAATACGATATGATAAATTAATATCTATAGCTTGAAAAATCTTTTTGCCTATTTCTATCTCCTATCTTATTCTATTTATAAGAATAAAACAACTTTTAAATTAAATTGTTTATGGATGTAAACCATAAGTTTTAAATAAACTATAAACAAATACCTTTCATTCAAACGCTCCTTCAAGCCATTCAAAAAAAACTCCTAAAATAAGTATTAATAGAAAAATAAAGCATGATATAACTCAAATAATGTGTGATGAATTTATTACAATAGCTAATAAAGGTAAAAGTATCGCAATTTCAACATCAAAAATTAAAAATATCAATGCAATTAAAAAATAACGTACTGAAAAATCTAGATGCCCTTTCCCTTTAGGATCAAATCCACATTCAAATGGAGTGTTCTTTTCATAACATACATTTATTTTAATTCTAATAAGAAAAGATCTTAATAAGATTATTAATCTTACAATTAATAAAACTATTCTTCCGAAAATTAAAATAATTATTTATCTTATGGGTCGAAACCAAATATACTTTTTATACTATAGTAATAACCTCCCCATCAGTAAATAGAGATAAATAAAAATAATCAAACAATATCTACAAAGTGTCAATACCAAGCAGCTGCTTCAAATCCAAAATGATGAGAAGAAGAAAAATGAGTAAAAATTAGGCGCCCTAAACATACTAAAAGAAAAGTAGACCCAATAATTACATGTAAACCATGGAACCCTGTAGCAATAAAAAATGTTGCTCCGTATACAGAATCAGCAATAGAAAATGATGCTTCATAATACTCAAATACTTGGAGCCCTGTGAAATAAAATCCTAAAATTACAGTTAAAGTCAGACTGAAAATAGCCTCTCTGTGTTCCTGATTAAGTAAACAATAATGAGCTCAAGTAACAGTTGCTCCTGACCTTAAGAGAATAGTAGTATTTAATAAAGGAATATTAAATGGGTTGAAAGTTATGACTCCTATAGGAGGTCAAATTCTCCCTAGTTCTAAATTAGGGCTTAATCTACTATGGAAAAAAGCCCAGAAGAAAGAAAAAAAAAATAAAATTTCTGAGATAATAAATAATACTATCCCTCATTGTAAGCCTTTTTGTACTTTTAATGTGTGGTTACCCTGAAAAGTACTTTCACGAACTACATCTCGCCACCATTGAACTATAGATAAAATAATTCTTAAAACTCCGATTATAAAAAGATCTATTATGTATAAATGAAATCATTTTACTAATCCTCTGACTAAAATAAATACTCCGAAAGAACTAGTTAAAGGCCAGGGGCTAGAATTAACTAAATGATAAGGATGGTGGTTTAAGTTTATCATTTAAATTTCTCTTACATAGAGAACTCTTAATACAACTAACACATACGCCTGAATTATAGCTACAGCTACTTCTAAAATAATTAATAAAATCTGTAAAACTACAATTACTACAGCACTTGAAAATCTGAAAATATTAATTGTTTCACTAACTAAAGTAAGTAACAAATGTCCTGCAATTATATTTGCTATTAAACGAATTGCTAAAGTCCCTGGGCGAATTAATCTTCTAACCCTTTCAATAACTACTATAAAAGGCGAGAGAAAAGCAGGAGTACCTTGAGGAGTAAGATGAGCTAATATATTTTTAAAATTATAAATTCAGCCATACCTAAAATAACCCAACCATAAAGGCAGAGCTAATCTAAGAGTAATTACTAAATGACTTGTAGGAGTAAAAATAAATGGTAATAAACCTATTAAATTATTTCATAAAATAAAAAAAAATAAAGCTAAAAAAATAATATAAGTAACTTTATTTTCTAATAAAAGAATAGGTCTAATTTCTTTGTTTAATCTTTTAAATAATATTATATATATATTTGTAATACGAGACCTCCCCACTAATTTTGTTGTTGGAAAAATTAACAGCCCTAATGTTATTGCAAGTCAATTAAATCTTATTCCTACTCTAGTAGTAGGATCAAATACAGAAAATAAATTAGTTATCATACTCATTTATATTTATTTGTTTTTGCAGAAAAGTTAACTTCTTTAATAGTATAATAAGGAGTATAGAAAATTATAATTAAAAATATTAAAACTAATATTAAAGAAAAAATTCATAATGTTACTCACGGTAAAGATCCTATCTGAGGAATTTATATTATTCTTAAGGTTGACACCCTTATATTGTACACATTAACTAATTCTTTCATAAAAAGATTAAAAACCTTTTGCTTATTATCAGCCAACTCTTTACAATATTTTTTTAAAAAAGAATGTAGGTATAATTTCTAATACAATAGGTATAAATCTATGATTAGCTCCGCAAATTTCAGAACATTGCCCATAAACTACTCCGGCTCGTTCAGCTAAAAATCTTAATTGATTTAAACGACCTGGGATAGCATCCACTTTTACTCCTAATCTCGGTACTGTTCAAGAATGAATTACATCTGATGCTGAAACTAATACACGTGTTTGTACCAACAAAGGAACTTTAACTCGATTATCTACTTCTAATGTTCGAAATCCTCTTAGTTTTAATTCTTCAGAAGGGAGTATGTAAGAATCAAATTCTAAATTTTTAAAATCTGAATATTCATACCTTCAGTATCATTGATGCCCTAATACTTTAATAGTAAGGCTAGGGTAATTAATTTCATCTAATAGATATAAAAGATGTAAAGAAGGGAATGCAATAAATAAAAGGATTAAAGCAGGTAAAATAGTTCAAATTATTTCGATAAATTGGTTTTCTAAAAGAGCTCGATTAATATAACTACTAAAAAATAGACTTACTAATATAAATCCTACCACTGTAATAATTAGTACTAAAATAATTATAATATGATCATGAAAAAAAATTAATTGTCTTATTATAGGAGACAAACCATCTTGGAATCTTAATCTATTTCATCAAGAGATATTTTAAGAAATTACCTTATAAGGATCTTAACTCCTTTGCACTCTTCTGCCGCATGAGTTATAAAGTCCCAATAGGAATTTCATCATATGTATGATTAGCTGGAGGGTAAGAATGGAATCACTCTAAAGAAGAACTAAATCTGTAGGAAAAAATAATTTGACGCTTAGTTAAAAAAGCTTCTCAAACAATTAATAAAAATATTAAAGTAGACACAACAGAAAGTAAAGAACCAATTGATGAAATTAAATTTCAATATGTGTATATATCAGGATAGTCTGAGTATCGTCGAGGTATCCCACTTAGTCCTAGAAAATGCTGGGGAAAAAAAGTTAAATTAACACCAATAAATATTAATACAAATTGAACTTTTAATCAAAATATACTTAATGATAACCCTGTAAATAAAGGAAATCAGTGAATAATACCCCCAAAGATAGCAAATACTGCTCCTATTGAAAGAACATAATGAAAATGAGCTACAACATAATAGGTATCGTGTAATACAATATCAATAGAAGAATTTGCTAATACAACTCCTGTTAACCCTCCTAATGTGAATAAAAAAATAAAGCCTAAAACTCATATAAGTGCTGGTCTGTAATTTAAACGAGATCCATATAGAGTTCTAAGCCATCTAAAAATTTTAATGCCTGTCGGTACTGCAATAATTATAGTTGCTGAAGTAAAATAGGCACGAGTATCTACATCTATACCCACAGTAAACATATGGTGGGCTCATACCACAAAACCTAATACTCCAATAGCTACTATTGCATAGATTATTCCTAAAGTTCCAAAAACTTCTTTTTTACTTGCTTCTTGTATTACAATATGAGAGACTATACCAAAAGCTGGTAAAATTAAAATATATACTTCTGGATGCCCAAAAAATCAAAATAAATGTTGATAAAGAACAGGATCCCCTCCTCCTCTAGGATCAAAAAATGATGTGTTTAAATTACGGTCAGTAAGTAATATAGTAATAGCTCCTGCTAATACAGGAAGAGATAAGAGTAAAAGAATAGCAGTAATTAATACCGATCATACAAATAAAGGAATTTGATCTATTTTTATTCCTGCGGCGCGTATATTGATTACAGTTGTAATAAAATTAACTGCTCCTAAAATCGAAGAAACTCCAGCTAAATGTAAAGAAAAAATACCTAAATCTACAGAAGCCCCTCTATGAGCTATTCTTGCAGCCAAAGGAGGATAAACTGTCCATCCTGTGCCTACTCCTCGCTCAATCAAACTTCTTCTAAGAAGAAGTAATAAAGAAGGAGGTAAAAGTCAAAATCTTATATTATTTATTCGCGGGAATGCTATGTCAGGAGCGCCTAACATAAGTGGAATTAACCAATTACCAAAACCACCAATTATAATGGGTATTACTATAAAAAAAATTATAACAAAAGCATGAGCAGTGACAATAACATTATAAATTTGATCATCTCCAATTAAACTTCCTGGGTGTCCTAATTCTATTCGGATTAAAATTCTCAAACCTGTTCCAACTACCCCAGCTCAAGCACCAAACACAAAATATAAAGTTCCAATATCTTTATGATTTGTAGAATAAAACCAACGTTGCATTTTAAAGCTTAAAGCGATAGATTGTAAATCTATAGAAGAGTTAGGTTTATTTATCTCTTAGACTGCAAACCTAAGTATGCGTTTCGCTAAAACCTTATTTTCATTAAAGGATAAACTCATAATCCTACTACATTAATAAAGATTACTAATCTTCTAATTTTTTTTTCAAAAAAAACAGAAAATATAATTTTATTTATTGAATTAATTAATGCAATTGAAAGTCTAATTCGAATATAATAATATAAACTAATTACTCTAGCAAAAATTAAAATTATTAAACATAAAAAATTTATTTTTTCATTTATTTCATTAAGTACTCCTCATTTAAGAATGAAACCAATAAAAGGAGGTAACCCTCCGAAAGATATCATACTAATAATTAAAGTTGTTTTTATCTTCCAAGAAATTTTAACTCTTGTTAGTTGATTTAAATGATATAAACTAAATATTTTAAATATTCAAACAATAAGACTTAATAAGATACAATAACTTACTAAATAGACTACCCAAAATAGATTTTTATATATTAAAGGGATTAATATTCAAGCTAAATGATTAACAGATGAATAAACTAAAAGTTCACGCAATGATAATGTGTATAAACCTCCTAGCCCTCCAACTATTCTTCTGATAATAATTCTAAAATAAAATTCTATTTTAAATAGGTCTCTTTTATTAATTCTTAATAAGATTAGTGGTGCAATTTTTTGAATTGTACTTAACATTAAAAAATACATTCATCTTAACTCCTTTGCGATTTGAACATATCAAAAATGGAAAGGAGCAATACCTACTTTTAGAAATAATGCAATATTTACTCAATAGGTATACTTATTTAAATGTCAAAAAAATAAACTAAATATTAATATTATTAAAGAACCAATTGCCTGTGTTAAAAAATAAACTCTTCCTGAATTACTGTGTTTTTTATATTCTTTTATTAAAAATGGAATAAAACAAATTAAATTTAATTCTAAACCAAATCAAGCTAATAACCATCTTCTGCTTGAACTTACTATTCAAATTCCTAAAATTATTCCTCTTAAATAGTATAACCCTAATCATGAACTTAATATATTATAAGTTACCATCAATGAGGTATGAACCCATTAGCTTTTTTAGCTTATCTTAAAAATTTTAATATTTCTTATAATTTTCTACTCAAACAATTTAACTATGGTATTTATTTAGTGTACTTTAGCACGCAAGGATTTGAATCTTGTAGTTATAAATCTTTGTATTAATACAAATAATAATATAAATTTTAATAATAATATAATTTAAACAATTTAAATAATAAACAATCTAGGTTATTACTTATTAAATTTGATAGTTTAATTCCTTAAAACTTGATACTTTAAAGGAATTAATTTTATTTTCAAATAAATTATTTACCTTTTGTATCAGGAAGATTCAAATTTTATTAAATATTTAGCCCCGAATGAAATAGAGCTATATATAAATATTATAAGGGTTACAATCTTATTAATTAATTTATTTATAGAAAAGATATTTTATCATTACTTTTATAGCTGGTTGAAATTAAAATAATTAAATTATTTATATAAGTTTTATAAAGTTTATTAATTAAATAATTAAGATAAACTTAATTTTTACTATGAATAAATTAGTCCATTAATAGGTATAAATACCTTGATATTAGTGAATTAAAATTCTTAAATTTATATTTCATCTAAATAAATATATAAACTTAAAATTAATCTATTAGTACAAAATTAATCTATTTTATAACAATAATATTTTTATTATTAAAACTAAATAACAAGAACTAGACTCCTCTTATTTTCGCCTGTTTAACAAAAACAACTCTTGGGTATACTAATCTAGGTAGAACCTGCTCACTGAAATATTTAAAAGCTGCAGTATCTTGACTGTACTAAGGTAGCATAATAATTAGTTATTTAATTAGTAACTTGTATAAATGGTCTGACGAAAATTAATTTTTCTTTAATTTTATTTAAATTAATTTATAAATAAAAAAGTTTATATAAATTAGACTGACGACAAGACCCTAAAACTTTTAAGTATAATTTTATATTTTTACTGGGGCGGTAGATTATTTAAACATAATTTTTTATAACATAATGAATGAAACTTAACAACTTATAAATATTCAAAAAGGTACTTTAGGGATAACAGTATAATCTTTATAGAGAGAAACTTATCGACATAAAGAATTATAACCTCGATGTTGAATTGATAAAACCCTTTTAAGCAGTAATAAAAGTAGTTAGTCTGTTCGACTATTAATTTATCACATGATTTGAGTTCAAACCGGTGTGAGCCAGGTTGGATTCTATCTTCTAATAATTATATATATTTATTTAGTACGTAAGGATTCATAAATATTAATTTTTAAATAATTTTATCCATGATTTAATAAAATTCTATCAAATGTTTTCAAAACATTTACTTTATTTAGCTACAAATTTACAAAAATTTTAACAAGGGTCCTTTAAATACTTTTAATATATTACAAATATTAAATAAAGTTAAAAATAAATATATAACAATAAATAAGTATAAAATAAAACTTCAAGAAGATATTAACGAATAGATTATTCTTGATTCTAAAGAAAAACAGCTAAAAATATTAAATAAAAATGAATTACAGTCTAAAAAAATTACTCTTAAAATAACTATTATAATAAAAATCATTAATTTATTTATTTTATTGAATCATCTTTTCTCTGCAATTCTAGACGCTAATCTTCTAATATAAGTAAAAACTACTAATATTCCTCCTAAAAAAACTAAAAATAAAATATATGTAAATCAAATATTACTTACAAAACTTAATATTAGAGATGCTAAAAAAGCTTGAAATATAAGTAATAAAATAATACTTTGAGGACTTTTTATCAACACTGCAAAACATATTGTTCTTATACATATTAAACTAAATAAGAGTTTAAAATCAATTGTTAATTTAAATTAAAATATTAGTTTTGGATACTAAAAATTTCTTAATATTTATTTAACTTGTAAATTAATTTTTATTTATATATTTATTCTAGCTTTTTTAGCTTTTACTATAGAATTTAAACATTTACTCTCTACTTTAGCTTATTTAGAATTTATTGCTTTAATTATTTTTATAATAATAGCATCATACACTTATTCTATTTATAATGAGTTATTTTATTCTTTTATATACATTAGAGTAGCTGTGTGCGAAGCTGCTGTAGGATTAAGAATTACAATTGTATATACTAATAAAAAAGGAAATGAAATATTTAAAACTTTTTAAATGATAAAATTTATACTTGTTATTTTTTTTATTTTAATTACACCTATTTCTTTTTTTTCTACTTTAAGTCTTCTTTTATTATTAATTACTATACTATCTTTTTATTTCCCTTACCTTCAAGAATTCTCTCATGTTTATCAAATATTTGCATGAGACACTTTATCTTTCTCCTTGATTAGACTTACTTTTTGAATTGTTATATTAATATTACTAGCAAGATTATCTAATACAAATATTATAAAATTTAAATCATCTTTTATTTTAATTTCAATATGTTTACTTTTTATTCTCGTTCTCACTTTCAGTGTTACTAATTTAATTTTATTTTATATTTTATTTGAAACTTCTCTAGTCCCAATCTTTATAATTATCTTAGGATGAGGAAATCAACCTGAACGTTTACAAGCTGGCACTTATATATTACTTTATACAGTATTCTTATCACTACCAATATTAATTATTTTTCTTCTATGATCAAATACTTATTATAGAACTAGAATTTTTTTACTAAATTTTTCTTTTATTTCCTTTTCCTTACTACCTAACATTATAGCATATTTTTTAATTTTAGCTTTCTCTGTAAAACTACCAATTTATATACTTCATTTATGATTACCTAAAGCTCATGTAGAAGCACCTGTAGCAGGATCTATAATTCTGGCAGCAATCCTTTTAAAATTAGGAGGCTATGGTATTTTACGAATTTCTAATAAAGCTCATTATCTCTACTATTTAATTAGATCCCCTATAATTAGCTGATCTTTAATAGGGGGTTTAATAATTTCTTTACTCTGTCTTTTTCAATCAGATATTAAATCCTTGATTGCTTTATCATCAGTTGCTCATATATCATTAGTAATCTCAAGTATTCTTACTTTTTCTAATTGAGGAATTAATAGAGCTTTATTTATTATAATTGGCCATGGATTCTGTTCTTCAGGATTATTTTGTGTAGCAAATATTAATTATGAACGTTTAAACTCTCGCAGAATATACCTATTAAAAGGATACGTTATATTTACGCCTACATTTTCTATCATATGATTTTTATTATGTACTTCTAATATGGCGACTCCTCCTTCTTTAAACCTTTTAGGAGAAATAACTAGAATTATATCAATTTATTCCTGATCTCACTTTTTTATATTTCATATAATAATAATAGTATTTATATCAGCAACTTATTCTTTATTTTTATTTAGTCAAACACAATATTCAAAACCATCTTCAAATATTAAACCCTTCCTCCCTATTTCCTTGCGAGAATGATTAGTATCTTTTTTACACTGAATTCCATTAAACATATTTTTTTTATGCCCTTGGTTAATTCAAATTATTATATAAATTATTTTCTTGTAGTTTAATAAAATATTAAGTTGTGGTCTTAAAGATGAAATAATCTCTTCTTGATAGCTTCAATATCATATTTTAAAAACTTTCTATTTTAAATTAAAAATATAATAGAATACTTAGAATAAAAATTATTAAAAATCTTTTTATTCTATTTTTTAATAATACTATTAGAATTTCTCCATTTTTTAAAAATATAAAATTAAATCCTTGCCCTCTGTAAGCTTCATATCATCCTATATCAGAACTTAAAAATTCTCGATTAATAAATTTACTTAACAATACAGTCGAACTTCCAAATAAGATGGGCAAGTTCCATAATATTATATGTGTAATAACTTTATCAAGATTTACAAGTAAAAACAAACTTTTAAAATTTAAAAATCTTAAACTTAATCCTACTAAAACACCTAATAATATTCTACATAAAGTCAATAATTTAAAACTAATTAGCATACTTATTATGTAAGGAGTTGGCAATACTAACCAAATTAATAAAGACCCTCTTATAATAGCTATTACTATCAAACCTAATTTAGATTTTAACATCACTCAATCTTTTTCACATCTAACTCTTACTCTTAATTGATGTGAACAATTTACTAATCTAAAATAAACTAATCGAAAAGAATAACTAGCAGATAGCCCTACAATTATTGTGAATATAACATAATTAAAAAAAAAATTATCTAGTATTAAAATATTTTCAATAATTAAATCCTTAGAATAAAATCCACTTAAAAAAGGAACTCCGCATAAAGCAAATCTTGATAAATTTATTAATATACTTGTCACTGGTAAATTAAAAAATAAACCTCCTATTTTTCGAATATCTTGGTAACCAGAGATATTATGAATTACTTTACCACTACATATAAATAATAAAGCTTTAAATACAGCATGAGTTAACAAATGAATAAAAGCTAAATTAGCGAACCCAAAAGATAAAGTTGTTATTATAATCCCTAATTGACTTAAAGTAGATAATGCTACTACTTTTTTAAAATCAACTTCAAATAATGCTACAATTCTAGCTATTACAGTAGTTATCATACCTAAATAAATTAATAAATTCATAACAATTAAACTTTTAAATAAATCTCTAAATCGAATGAGAAGATACACTCCAGCTGTGACTAAAGTTGATGAATGTACTAAAGCTCTAACTGGAGTTGGCGCGGCTATAGCAGCCGGTAATCAAGCTGAAAATGGAATTTGAGCTCTTTTAGTAATAGCAGCAAGAACAATTAATCAATATACTCATCTCCTATTAATATAATTCATAAATATGTAATTTCATCTCCCTATTTCCAAAAAACAAGCTACTCTTAACAATAAAGCAGCATCACCCACCCGATTTCTTAAAGCAGTAATTATACCTGATCTTCTTGATTTTTCATTTTTATAATAAATTACTAAAATATAAGAAATTACACCTAGACCATCTCAGCCTAATATTATACTAACTAAATTTAACCTAAACACTATAAAAAATATACTAATAACAAATAATATAACTAAAAATATAAATAAACGAAAATTTTTATCTTTTTCTATATAGCTCTTTCTATAATAACAAACGGAACTAGAAATTAAAGCTACAAACCTAAAAAACATAGTTGATATTCAATCTATATAATAATTAAATAATATAATCGCCCTAGACCTAACTAAAATATTTCACTCTAAAATATAACTTTTTCTAGAAATAATTAATTCCAACCTAATAAATATTATAATAATAAATATAATTATTAATAAGCTTGATATCCATTTACTTTCTTTTTCAATAAAATAAATTTTTAATATAATTAGTTAATATTTATTTTGTTATATTATAATAATAATTTACTTTACTAAACGTAAAATTGATCCTATGTTAAAAATTATAAATTCATCTTTAATTGATATACCTACTTCAATAAATATCACATCTTGATGAAACTTCGGATCCTTACTAGGGTTTTGTTTGATATCCCAAATTGTAACTGGTTTATTCTTAGCAATACATTACTCTGGGCACATAAGATTAGCTTTTGATAATTTAATCTACATTTGTCGGGATATTAATAGAGGTTGATTTTTACGTAGACTACATGCTAATGGTGCTTCTTTTTTTTTTATTTGCCTTTACTTACATATTGGCCGAGGTTTATATTTTAATTCTTACTTCTTAATACATACTTGAATAATTGGAGTAACTATTTTTCTTACTTCAATAGCTACTGCCTTTTTAGGTTATGTTTTACCTTGAGGACAAATATCTTTATGAGGAGCCTCTGTAATTACGAATCTACTATCAACTATCCCTTATGTGGGAGTTGATCTTGTAAAATGACTATGAGGTGGATTTGCCGTAGAAACACCTACTCTTACCCGATTCTTTGCTCTACATTTTTTACTTCCTTTTATTATTTTAACTTTAGTAATAACTCATATTTTATATTTACATCAAAGAGGGTCTAATAATCCTATTGGAATCAAAAACTTTACACTAAAAATAATTTTTCATCCCTTTTTTACTATTAAAGATTTGTTAGGAGTTATTATTTTTTTATCAATATTATTAATAGTATCCCTATTAGTTCCTTACAAATTAGGAGACCCCGAAAATTTTAATTTAGCAAATCCTTTAAATTCACCTCCCCATATTCAACCTGAATGATACTATTTATTTGCTTATGCTATTTTGCGATCTATTCCTAATAAATTAGGAGGCGTAATAGCATTAATTTTCTCAGTAACAATCTTGTACCTTCTCCCTATTATTTTTAATAAAAACTCACAATCTTACCAATTTAATTTAATTAATCAAATAAATTTTTGGGTATTTTTTTCTGTGTTCCTTTTGTTAACTTGAATTGGTGCTAAACCTGTTGAAAATCCCTATATCTTAATAAGTCAAATCTTAACTTTATTATATTTTTTATTCTTTTTAATAGAACCTTTACTTACAATTTTTTGGAATAAGCTACAATTTTAA